CGGGTTGAGACCACATAGAATAATGATATTGCCATAAATGAAGAAAATAATATTTCCATTTATTAATCAGAATAGGCGTATTATTTGAAGAAAGAATTGATTTTCCTTGATATCTAACATAATGCATAAAAGGATCTTTATGCATAAAAGGATCTTTGCATAACTCCAAGATGTCCCGAAATTCATTATGAATAAATACTTTGACAAGATTTTTTTTTTTTATAAAAAAATATATTCGTTGAAAAAAGAATCCAGAAAATGTTGAACGTAAATGAAAAGATTGATTACGAAGAAAAAAAAAGATGGATTCGTATTCACATATATGAAAATTATATAGGAACAAGAAAAATCTTGGATTGGTTTTTGAAAAAAACCAATTCTTTGGAAGAATAAACCTATTCCAATTACAATACTCATAGAGAAAGAAACGTAAGAAATGCAAAGAAGAGGCATCCTTCAACCAGTAACGTAGGGTTTGCACCAAGATCTCTAGATGGATGTGATAGGGTATTAGTAGATTTGACACAGAATCTAAATGGGACAATTTGTCCTCTAAAAAAGAAAATATTGAATGAATTGATCGTAAATTACGAAATTGATCTACCTCTTTCCTTTCTAAGGAAAAGAATAATCGAAAAGAAAATGGAATTTCCACAGTGACTGCAAATGCCTCGGATAGAATTTGCGAATACAAATTCTTGTTGAAAGCAAAAAACCTATTTTGTCTAGAATCAGTATCCACCAAAATAATCAAAGGATTCTGTTGATACATTCGAATAATTAAACGTTTAACAATTATTGAACTAATTCTTTTGTCATAACCCACATTTTCTAACCAAATAGATCTAATTGATCTCTTTAAAACATGATGAGCAAGTGTATAAATATACTCCTGAAAAAGGAGTGGGTATAGGAAGTTGTGTTGCCAAGATCTATTTAGGTCTAAATATCCTTGAAATTGATCCATTGGAAATTGAATTGGAATCAAAAGAAACAGAAAGTAGTCCATTTATTGACTATGAAACGATATATATAGTGCGATGCAGTCAAAACAAAGCGTTATAGTAAGAAAATACTAGATATCTCGGAGACAGGTAGACTCATCAACAGACTCTCTATCCTCTCTTTCAATCTAAATAGTTTATATTTGTTTCTAGGATAACAAAACAAGATGGGTTAGAAATCCTTTATTTTTCAAACCAATCGCTCTTTTGATTTTTGAAAATCAATATATTTATCAATATGCTGCTTCTTCTACACATTTATGTACAACCCAGAATAGGACATAACTAATAATTAGGACTTATTTGATTAATAAAAACGAAAATAGATAAGATACTATAATCATGCACTCAAGTAGAATTCTTCCCCCGTACTGGGCACTAATATATTTTTAACGTCTAATTAGATCGAGTAATCATTCAAATTTAGAACAAAAGCTCGTTGCTCTTTTTCCTTATAAAAACTGAAATTGAAGTCGGAAAACTCTATCCATTTATTCATTCGACCCCATTCTGATTCTGAATTAATTTCATTTTTTCGCACTCCCAAGTTTTCGAACCGATCCAGTTAAAGTAAAACTGAAACATTCTCAGAATTCTCTATTCATACGACATGCTGTTTTTTCCAGTCATTCCTTTCAGGATCAGTCGTGGTCTTACAAAGTCTACCAAAGGTATGAATGAATCCCTTACTTCATTGAAGTGTGTAAAAGATGCTAGCCGCACTTAAAAGCCGAGTACTCTACCGTTGAGTTAGCAACCCGAAGAACAAAAAATTGGCAATGTTTGGTTGGATAAAAAACTAAAGAGATAAAATTGAACAACACAATCAAAACATCAAACTAGCAAAAAATCCATCGAAAATTTTCAATTCTGAAATTATTATTAATTTCATAAATTCCCATTTATTTAAGAGTCAAAAAAGAGAATATTTTGCAGATAAAAATCAAAATAAAAGAAATCAAAAATCTAGTCAAAATCTTTTCAAGTAAAAAAAAAAGCGAGGAAATGGATCCGTTTATCCACGATCGAATTATATTTGCTCAATAGACTCTTGTCAATATATAAAACGGTAAAAAAAAGTGTTAAGAAACAAAAAGAGGGAGGGAGAGGGGGATCTACTAGAAAAAAGTTATAAAACTAAATAAAAATTTCCCCCTTATCCTTTTTTTTATTAATTGAATTTCTTACGAAATTTATAAAAAACCCCCGCCCTTTTGAAAATATCAAAAAGAGTTCCTGTAGGTTGAGCACCCTTTTCAAGAAAATATAAAATAGCAGGAATATTTAAATAGGTTTGACTATTTATAGGATCATAAAAACCCATTTTACACAGATCTTTTCCTTCTCTTCGGGATCGACCATCGATTGCAACAATTCGATAAACAGCTCATTGGGATCGATGTAGACAAACTCTAACTCCCCCCAGAAACGTATACGAAGTTTTCGCCTCGTACGGCTCGAGAAATTGAAGTGATGTCTATATATACAAGGTCAAAAAGATCCATAAAGAAATTAGACTAATATTAAGTATTAAGAAATATTCAAAAATAATAATATTATTTGATTTTCTTTTTTTATTTTATATCAATAGAAAAAAAAACACACATTTTTCTCCTCATAACTCAAGTTGGATAACTATGAAATAGCTCAAAATCAAATTAGAAAAGCCTATTCATTTCATTTTTTGAGTAGTCTCTAATCCATCTTTTTTTGTCCCCATTAAAACAAAATCGATTTTGACCCTTCATTCTTAATCTAGTTGTCGAGACAATAAAAAAAGGGGGATTTTCTTGTTCCAAGATACTTTATCTTTACCGTGAATCATTGGGTTTAGACATTACTTCGGTGACTTAAAATCGTTTGAAAATGGCAGCAACATGCCCCCTTTTATGCTTTTTTTCTATAAATTTTTCTATAAAAATAAAAGATTCATAGAAAAGAGTATCACACGTAAAAAAATCACTATACTTACAAAGTTGTTAAAACTTATTAATTAGCACTAACCCTAGATTCCTTGCCCCTGAGAAAAGAATCAATAGTTTCGACTCGAGCTACATCACGTACTATCTTACACTACAATCCAAAAAAAAACCAAGGTTCTGGTGTAAGAGAACAAAAGATGTCGAGCCAAGAGCACATTTATAATTCAAATGGTGGATATAAGAATCCACGGACGATCCCGTCTGTCAAGCCGCACGTTGCTTTCTACCACATCGTTTCAAACGAAGTTTTACCATAACATCCCCCCGGGTTTTAACTGGTATGTAATTGATTCAATTATGGAATCACGAATAGTCATTTGTTCGTTCGTTACAGTTATTCCATAGGAATGCATATTTTTTTTTTCAATTTCTATGAATGACTGCTTTTTTTACGAAGTCGTAGCAAAAATCAAATTTCATACCCATTTTTGTTTTTTCATTTTATTTTATTGACTGAATTGCAATATGCTATTTTTTTTTGATTTTCTTTCTAAAGAAAAAAGAAAAATTTATCAATCCGAAATCGAAACAGAAAGATTAGAAAATCGAATATTAGGAATTGATAAATTTTTGTTATTGAATCCACATTCCATCTTCAGAGGATCAAATACTTATAAAAAAGCAAAAAAATTCATGATTTTCTTTTACGAGTAGTTTCGGATGACTGAGCGGGTTAAATAACGCTTAGTTAAATAAACTAACTATAAATTAGGGGAATCAAATAGAAATATAGGATCTATGAATTACTTATTATTCCATCCATTTTGATACATTGAAAATTAGATTTTGATATTTTTATCAAATACTTAAAAATAAGGTTCAAAGAAAATACATAATGTATAACATTTTTTCTTACTAACTTATTCATTTCATCTGCTTAATTTCATCTAATTTGTATTAGACCAGGTATTGAAATGAGTGTGTTCGATTATTAATCGTTATAATAGTTATATGAGAGGTTAAGGCTTTTCAACTAACTAATTTCTTTTAGCTTAAGTAATAATAATATTAACTACTCTATACTCTATTCTAAGAGTATAGATCGAATGAAGGGAGGGAGACGGGGGGGTTCAATCTGTTGTTAATTTGTTTGAAATTGATTTCAAATTCTTGAAATCTATAACTCCTATGTTATCCAAATCACAACTTGATTCAGATCCATTTATGACAATCTTTCGTTATTCTCAAAATATCTAAATATCTATATTCTTTCTTTCTAGATATAAAATAGAAAAAGGTATTCCCTGGGACGGAAGGATTCGAACCTCCGAATAGCGGGACCAAAACCCGTTGCCTTACCACTTGGCCACGCCCCATTTGTCTTTCTGTTCAATCAATACTAATAAACATTATTATTAGTACTGGTTGTTCGTCAATTCCAATCAATAAATCGATTGTTCCGAGGATTTTGACACGTAGACGCGAGAGAAAAATGAATTTATTGATCATTAGATAGAATTTAATTAAAATATTGTCTAAAATACGATTTCTTCTATTCTTTTTTTTTTGAAAATCAAACGGTTTTAAATTGGGTGAGTTTTCAAAAAAAAATTTTTAGTTTTCTTTTTCTGTTTTAACAGATATCCAATAAAACTCAATCAAAATTAAATTATCTCCAAGTTCAATACAGGAAAAAAATGTTTATTATGCTTAATATCTTTAGTTTGATCTACTTCTGTTTTCATTTCACCCTTTATTTGAATTTGAATTTAAGTAGTTTTTTAGTAGTCAAATTGCCAGAGGCCTACGCTTTTTTGAATCCTATCGTAGATATTATGCCAGTAATACCCCTTCTGTTTTTTCTATTAGCCTTTGTTTGGCAAGCTGCTGTAAGTTTTCGATAAGATGTTGAGTAATGTACTAGACATTATTTATCCGAGAAAGAAAATGCTAATAATTATTCGATAAACTTTATAATATGAACCCTCGATTCAAACGATTGATAATTGGAATTCTTTTCTCATTCTGATTCTTTTTAGAAACTTTGCTTTTGAATTTATTTCATTCTTTGATTTAGTGAAACCCTCTTTTGAGCCCCCTAATAGGGGGTAGTAAAGAATTTTTTTTTTGAGATCAACCCACTTTTATTGCAAATACATTTTTGAGTTCTTTTTCTAGAAACCGTTTTGTTTATTGGTGTCGAAATAGGATATGTGGTAGAAAAAGGGATAATCTATTCTCTCTCTTTTTTTTTTCAAAAAATGACTTGGAGATTGTGTAATGCTTACTCTCAAACTCTTTGTTTACACAGTAGTGATCTTCTTTGTTTCTCTCTTTATCTTTGGATTCCTATCTAATGATCCAGGACGTAATCCCGGGCGTGACGAATAAAAAAAGGACTTTATTGTCCATTTTTGAATTTCAAAAAAAGATCAAATATCAATTCATCAACAAAAACGGAAAGAAAGGGATTCGAACCCTCGGTACGAAAAACTCATACAACGGATTAGCAATCCGACGCTTTAGTCCACTCAGCCATCTCTCCCAATTTGAAATTTTTAATCTTACTTTCCAAAAGTAAGATAGAAAAAAAAACCTCTCTTTCCTTATTTCTCGTTATCTTTATTAAAATTAGATTTTAGATTAGAATTCTATTCACATTAGATAAAATCTATTCTATCTATATAGATATAGAAAAAACAAGGGTCGAAAGAATTCTTTCAAAAAAAGAAAGAAAATAAAAAATATTTCTTCTGTCGAAATATATTGTTTATTTTCTTATCCTGGCTTGGTTCATACCTAGCCAGGCCTTTTTTTGTACCAAATCATATATATTATATGATATATGTTTAACAAAATTCTTTTTATTGAATGAAATATCAATATAAGAAGAATTTTGATTCTAGGATATAGAATAGAATCAAAGTTTCATTTTTTTCGTTAGTCTTTTGAATTATTGACTTCTATTTTATTTCCTGATTTATTTTTAATTTTATTTCCTGATTTATTTTTATATCATAATTATTAATTAGAATCGACTTAATAATCTAATTCGAATATTAATAATATTCTTTATTTTCTTCCTTTTTTCTTCCCCCTCCTCTTATAGGGGTACTGTACTGAAAGAAACTTGTTATTGAGTTATTAATAATTAGGAGTCCTCTTTAACTAATTTATTGAAATAAACCCGATTAGGTCTATAAAAAAAATAAAACACACCTATGCTATCATTTTCATTATTATTTTCGGATTCTATCTCTTATTCTGATTCTGATTACGCGGATTACCTTCTTATTCGACAAAAGATTTATTTATACACAATAATGGCATTGTAGCGGGTATAGTTTAGTGGTAAAAGTGTGATTCGTTTTAGTAATCCCTTTTAGAGTTAAGGGGTCCCTCGGATTTGCTTCATATTCCGAACAAAAACTTTTTTTTCTTAAAAGGATTGAATCCTTTCCTTTACCTATCAATTCACTAAGAAGGAGTCGAGGAAGAATCGAAATTCTCGTGATTTGAGTCCAAGGTTCAAATTTTTGATAAATTTTGAAAATTGGATTTTCAAATAGCGAAACACAATTTGTTTTATTGGATCAAGACTCCCAATAACTATGCGTATGGATAAAGGATCCATGGATAAAGATAGAAAAGTGTAGTTCGAATCGTAACTAAATCTTCAATCTTTCCCTATTATTCTCGAAATAGAAAGAAGAAAGATTAAAGCAAAATAGCTTATCTATTAAATAAGGATGTCTTTAGTTTCCGAAGGACATTAAACTTTTTTTAGTTTTAGCTCGGTAGAAAGAAAAAAACTTTTCCTACGGATTCTATTACATCAAATAGAAATAGAGAACGAAGTAACTAAGAGAATATTGTTAGAATACCCTATTCTATATTCCAGAGGGGATTGTCTAGAAAGCCGAATCTCTTTGAATGCATTCAAAGAGACAGCTGACATAGATGTTATGGTTCAACAATTTTTTGTTTTTATTCAGGTCTTATTTCAATCTTGATATTTATTCATACATCCATAAAGGAGCCGAATGAAATCAAAGTTTCATGTTCGGTTTTGAATTAGAGACGTTAACAATGATGAATCAACGTCTACTATAACCCCTAGCCTTCCAAGCTAACGATGCGGGTTCGATTCCCGCTACCCGCTCTACTAAAATGATATAGTATTCTATATAAAAAGAATATTTTGATAAAAAGAATATTTTGATATTCAATATCATTAATCCTATATTCTATCATAATAGAATATTTTTCTATTATGAGTGTATCTTTAAGATTGAATATAGAATTCCGTAGATTCTACCCCCTAAATATCATCTTTTTAAGAACACCAAACCAGAAGCCAAAAAGCAAGAAATGTGAAAAAAAAGCGTCCATTGTCTAATGGATAGGACATAGGTCTTCTAAACCTTTGGTATAGGTTCAAATCCTATTGGACGCAAGTTCTTCTATGTATTTTTTTTAGGTTTCTATCCAAAAGATATTGCTTTTTATGTTGACTGATTTGCATCAGGGATGCTTCAAATAGGGCGTCTTAGATGATTATTTTCTCGAAATTT